AAAAGAAAATTTCTATTGACTACTTTAGGTGCTTCTTTTCCCCATAAAGATATTGAATAGAAAGAACTATTTTTAGTGCTACTGTAATTTTGAAAATGAATGCGCAAATGTCCATCAAAGGTAAGTAAATACATCCGAAACATATAAAATGCAGTTAATCCTGCTGTAAAAGAAGATATTATTGCGAAAATTGGTGAATACAACCAACTGTCATTAAGAATTTCGTCTTTAGACCAAAAACAAGCAAGAGGTGGAATACCACAAAGAGAGAGTGTACCTAATAAAAAAGTAATTCTTGTAATTGGAACATATTTTGTTAAACCACCCATAAGAACCATATTTTGACTTTTATTTGGCGAATATCCAACAACGGGTTCCATTGAATGAATAATGGATCCGGATCCCAAAAACAATAAAGCTTTCGAATAGGCATGAGTTATCAAATGGAATAAAGCGGCTCGATAAGAACCTATACCCAGAGCTAACATAATATAACCCAATTGAGACATTGTAGAATAAGCTAAACTTCTTTTAATGTCTCTTTGAGCAAGAGCTAAAGTAGCTCCTAATAGTACTGTTATTACGCCTATTAAAGAAATGAGATTCATTATGTAAGGTATAACTATGAAAAGAGGAAGAAGCCGAGCTACAAGAAAAATCCCCGCTGCCACCATAGTAGCAGCATGTATAAGAGCTGAAATGGGAGTGGGTCCTTCCATAGCATCGGGTAACCATACGTGAAGGGGGAATTGTGCAGATTTAGCAATTGCACCGACGAATAAAAAAGAAGCACACAGAGCAGAAAATAAAGAATCTACTCCATTATTATGAACCAAGTTATTAACTATTTCGAACAAATCCCGAAATTCTAAACTACCGGTTATCCAATAAAGTCCTAAAATTCCTAATAATAAACCAAAATCCCCTATGCGATTGGTTACAAAAGCTTTTTGACAAGCACTTGCCGCAATTGGCCGTGTGAACCAAAAACCTATTAATAAATACGAACACATTCCTACAAGTTCCCAAAAAACATAAATTTGTATCAAATTAGAACTAGTAACTAATCCCAACATAGAAGTATTGAAAAAATTCATATAAGCAAAAAATCTCAAATATCCTTGATCGTGAGACATATAATTGTCACTATAAATAAGAACCATGATTCCAACAGTAGTAATTAATATTGACATAATAGAAGTAAGTGGATCGATCAAGTGTCCGAACTCTAAAGAAAAATCATTATTGACGGTCCAAGACCATAGATATTGATAGATAAAATTTCCATTTATTTGTTGAATAGCCAGATTGGCCGAAAATACCATAGCTATACTTAGTAGCAAAACACTAGGAAAAGCCCACATACGGCGAATATTTTTTGTAGCTGTCGGAATAAGCAAAAGCCCGAATCCTATTAACATAGTAACTGGAAATGGAAGAAAAGGTATTATCCATGCATATTTATATGTATGTTCCATAAAAAAAATAAATTTTCATTTTTTTTTTCTTATAATTATTTCCGATTCACTAATTCTTGTCGCTTTCGAAAAGAACAATAAAAAAATCAACAAAAAAGATACGAAAAACTTAAATATTTTTTTTTTTAATTATTCTTACTTTTCTCAGATATTGGAAATATTCAAAAAGTTATAATTAGTTGGTCAAATGATATGACCAAATAGTTAGGTAAAAGTAATTACTTAGTTATTAACTTTATCAACTAAAAAAGATATTTATTAAAATGGGGAATATGAGATTTTGAACTATTCTACGATTATATTACCATTCTGTTCTGGCAATATATAACCATATCATATAGTATAGTAAGTAAAAACAATTATACCAAAACAGTAGAATATGGATCATAATATGAATCGATAAATCGACTAAAATGAAAAAAAGACCTAATTATTCTAATGAATTTTTTTATAGTAATTACCGAATTCATTGGGGAATTGATTGGATTCCAATCCAATAAAAAAGTATCAGAAATCTTATATTTCTAATACCTCTTACTTCGTATAGAACTAAAAAAAAATAACTGAAAATTGAAGTTCCTCTTCTTAGGTAATGGAATGTCTTGTTTAACATATTAACTACTAGTTTTAGTTGAAGTTTGAACTTCAATTTAGACACGGCACTATGAGCTTATTCGATTACAACTAATAGTCATCAAAATTCCTTTTCAAATTTTTCCTTCCTTTTTTCCATTTTTTTTCTCTAATATGTTATATATGTAACATGCATGTATATATTTATATATTATAAATAATATATTTGTATTGTAATTGTATGTTATGAAAAAACTATTATCGTATTATCAACAGAATCAAGTTAAGTATAGAAAATGACTAAAAAGAACCATCCATTTTGAGCAATACATGTCTTTCACATACAACAATAAAAATGAGTAACTCTTTTTTTTTGAATGGCAGTTCCAAAAAAACGTACTTCTATATCAAAAAAACGTATTCGTAGAAATGTTTGGAAGAAAAAGGGATACTTAGCTGCAATAAAAGCTTTTTCTTTAGCAAAGTCAATTTCCACCGGAGATTCAAAAAGTTTTTTTGTGCGACAAACAGGTAAGAAAATCTTGGAATAATATGAGAATAATCTGAATTTCCATGGCCAGAAGGACTTTCAATTTATTTTTCATATTTCAAAATTTCCATTAACTAATGTATTTGTATTGAACTCCTTGAGACAAAATTAGTTAGAACTAGCCGCTATGATATGTAGAATAAAAATTCCTCCGTCTGTCTGTCGGTTCTAGTTCTAAGTATTATTTTTTTTTCATTCTAGTTTTTATTAGAATCTATTTAATATTAATATATATATATTTTTCGTGAGATGGGTTTTTCCTATGAATTTTCTTTTCACAATAGAAAAATCTTTGTTTATTGTGAAAAGAAAATTCAAAATGCAGATGATATTGAAACTTTTTTGTTTTATTATAAGCTTAACTCAAGACCAAATTGGATTGATAAATGTTATTATAAATACGAAATTATGTACACAACAAACAACAAAGAATATTATATTAAGTATTTATATTAATAGTTAATTAATACTTAATGATACTAGGAAAGGTGTTGAAATTGTTAGAAAAATTTATTCATTTTAGTAATGAAATTGGAATACATATAAAATCCTATTTATTTAATTTGTTTTTCATTTATCTGATTTCGCGGATTCAAATAAAAAAAAATATAAAGAAAAAAACCGAAAAAGGGGGAACATTTATTAGCTTCTATTTCGACTGAAAACAAAACTTTTAAGTTCGAAGGGTTTCGGAAGAACTTAGTATATGGATAGTACGTAAAAGTAAGTCGATTGTTAAAACTAAAGCTACATATGATGAGACTAACTAAGAATTAGTAAAAATTCAAAGATGCATTTTTCTCTTATTCATCTGTTCTAATGTTTCCTAAACTATATTGAATTGTTGAATCTAGATCTAGACGATTCAACATAAATTGACTATTATTATTTCAAGTCAGCCGCTATGGTGAAATTGGTAGACACGCTGCTCTTAGGAAGCAGTGCTAGAGCATCTCGGTTCGAGTCCGAGTGGCGGCAGGATCTATAGGAGATACAATAGATTAGATCCTATAATGTAATGTATTTAATTCCCGATTTCAATTCTGTAATGGGACCCATGTATGATATTTTCAACTTTCGAACATATATTAACTCATCTCTCTTTTTCGATCATTCTAATTGTGATTACGATTCATTTTATGACCCTATTAATTCACGAAGTCATAGGGTTGCATGATTCGTTGGAAAAGGGAATAATAGCTACTTTTTTTTCTATAACAGGATTATTAGTTACTCGTTGGATTTCTTCGAGACATTTTCCATTAAGTAATTTATACGAGTCATTAATCTTCCTTTCGTGGAGTTTTTCCATTATTCATATTTTTTCCAAGATATGGAATCATAAAAATGATTTAAGCGCAATAACTGCCCCAAGTGCCATTTTTACCCAAGGTTTTGCCACATCGGGTCTTTCAAGTGAAATGCATCAATCGTCAATATTAGTGCCCGCTCTACAATCTCAGTGGTTAATGATGCACGTAAGTATGATGTTATTGAGCTATGCAGCTCTTTTATGCGGGTCATTATTATCAGTTGCTTTTTTAGTCATTACATTTCGAAAAAACATCGAGATTTTTTGTAAAAGCAAAATTTTCTTAATTAAGTCATTTTTCTTTGGAAAGATCGAATACTTGAACGAAAAAAAAAGTGTTTTTAAACACCCTTCTTTTCTTTCATTTCGAAATTATTACAAATATCAATTAACTCAACGTTTGGATTATTGGAGTTATCGTGTCATTAGTTTAGGGTTTACCTTTTTAACTATAGGTATTCTTTCTGGAGCAGTATGGGCTAACGAAGCATGGGGATCTTATTGGAATTGGGACCCCAAAGAAACTTGGGCATTTATTACTTGGACCATATTCGCGATTTATTCACATACTAGAACAAATCAAAGTTTGCAAAGTACGAATTCGGCATTTGTAGCTTCTATAGGATTTCTTATAATTTGGATATGCTATTTTGGGATCAATCTATTAGGAATAGGTCTACATAGTTATGGTTCATTCACATTAACGTCTAATTGAATAAATTCCATTGAGTAATACATTAAGAACATCGTCTCATATATAACGAAAATTTGTGCGAGTTTTTGAGAACCGTTTTCAAACGGTTCTCAAAAACTCGGAATTCATATTATTACAATTTTAATTCACTTTATTTTTTTGCGTTGTACATCAAATGATTTCAAAAATCTTAATTAAAATTCAAAATTCTAAGGCTTTGCTTTTCATCTCCTTAATAAAACTAAAACTATCTATGATAATAATTAGATAGAATAGCTTGTACCTTGTCAACTGATAGCGAGAGAACGAAATCAGGATAGATGCCAATCCCTATTATGGGCAAAAAGATGCAGATCAAAACAAATAGTTCTCGTGGTCCAGAATCTACAAAATTGGAGTTTGGGACATTGAATAGTTTGTATCCATAGAACATCTGACGTAACATAGATAATAAATAAATAGGAGTTAATATCATTCCAATTGTCATTACAAAAGTAATTATTATTTTGGGCATTAAAAGAAATTTTTGGCTGGTAATTATTCCAAAAAATACTACTAATTCCGCAACAAAACCACTCATTCCTGGCAATGCAAGAGAAGCCATCGAGAAACTACTAAACATGGTAAATATTTTTGGCATTGGGATAGATATCCCCCCCATTTCGTCGAGATAAACAAGATGTATTCTATCACAACTTGTTCCTACCAAGAAAAAAAGTGCAGCACCTATAAATCCATGAGAGAGTATTTGTAAAAGGGCTCCATTCAGTCCCATGGCGGTTATAGAACCAATTCCTATAATTATGAAACCCATGTGAGATACGGAAGAATAGGCTATTCTTTTTTTTAAATTGCGTTGACCAAGAGAGGTTGAGGCTGCATAGATTATTTGCGTTGTCCCTACTATCACCAACCAGGGAGAAAATATAGAATGGGCATGTGGTAATAATTCCATATTGATCCGAATCAATCCATATGCTCCCATTTTTAATAAAATTCCGGCTAAAAGCATACATGTACTGTAATGTGCTTCTCCGTGGGTATCTGGTAGCCATGTATGTAGAGGTATAATCGGCGATTTGACAGCATAAGCAATAAGGAAACCTAAATATAATATGATTTCTAATGTCACAGGATATGACTGATTCGCTAATCTTCCAAAATCCAATGTTGGTTCATTGGAACCGTATAAACCCATCCCTAGAACTCCTATTAAGAGAAAAATAGAACCTCCCGCAGTGTACAAAATAAATTTTGTAGCTGAGTACAAACGTTTCTTTCCTCCCCACATGGATAAAAGCAAGTAAACAGGAATTAATTCTAACTCCCACATGATGAAAAAAAGTAAAAGGTCTTGAGAAGAAAATAATCCTATTTGACCGCTGTACATTGCTAACATCAGGAAATAGAACAGCCGTGAATTTCGAGTGACTGGCCAAGCTGCTAAAGTAGCTAAAGTGGTGATAAATCCTGTCAGTAAAATAGGTCCTATGGAAAGTCCGTCGATTCCCAGTCTCCAGTGAAAATCAAAAATATTTATCCATTTAGAATCCTCTTCCAATTGAATTAATGGATCGTCCAATTGGAAATGATAACAGAACACATAGGTTGTTAGAAGGAGCTCTAGCAAGCATATACATATAGTATACCAGCGAAATACCTTATTTCCCCTATGAGGGAGAAAGAAAATTGAAGAACCTGCGAATATTGGCAAAACTACAAGTATTGTTAACCAAGGTAAATAACTCGTGATAAAGACAAGATGCGTTTTGACCAAAAAACCCGTACTCGAGAAAATATATTATTCTGAGCGCGGGCCTTTGTCGATAAAAAGGAATCAAATGATTCGAGTGGAATTTTTTATAACGTATTAATAAGATAGACCCATGCTGCGGGTTGTTTCATGCCATAAATAAACACGGACACTCAAAAAATCTGTTGGACAGGCGGATTCACATCTCTTACAACCTACACAGTCTTCGGTTCTTGGTGCGGAAGCAATTTGCTTAGCTTTACATCCGTCCCAGGGGATCATTTCCAATACATCCGTGGGACAGGCTCGTACACATTGAGTACATCCTATACATGTATCATAAATTTTTACTGAATGTGACATTGGATCTATAAATTAGAGTTTTGAACATAAAAAATTCTCGATCTGGTTAAGTAGTAAATGGATTATATATTTATATTGTAGATATTATAGATACCAGACGAATCAATGGTTTATCAAAAAAATCTTAAGAATCAATATTTGTTCATGAGAAAGGACCAAGATACTTTGATTTCCATTTCAACAACCATGATCATACGAGTCACACATGTGACATGTGACTTCACATTGGCCAACAGATGGTCAATATTTTAATAGTAATATATAAATATATTACTATATTATGATATAGAAATATAGGAAATATATAAAAAGATTTCATTTATATAATTATATAAATTTGTAATTCATATAAATATATTATGTCTTTATTTATATGATAATTATAACTAATTATTCAACAAATTCGATTGATTGATACGAGTTGATTTTCTGTTACGATAGATCGACGAAACAATAGCTAGTCCAATAGCTGCTTCCGCGGCCGCAACGGCTATAACAAAGATTGAGAAAATGTTTCCTTTTAATTGACGACTATCAAATATATCAGAAAATGTTACCAAATTAATATTAACCGAATTTAGTATAAGCTCAAGACACATAAGTGCTCTAACCATGTTTCGACTTGTGATCAATCCATAGATACCGATAGAAAATAAATAGACGCTCAAAAAAAGTACATGTTCGAACATCATTGACTAACTCCTCATCAATCTCGATTCATTTTAATATGAACAACAATTCAACCGATTTGATTGGCTAGAATCGAGCAATTAGAGAAAAAAGAGAGTATTTAGTGACAGTAGATTAAACTAAAAACTTTTCCCTTTTCATTTGACTTCAAATTTCTAATAATTTTTTGTTAATTCTAAGTATTTATTATTGACGAGCCATAGTAATTGCACCTATCAAAGAAACTAAAAGAATTATAGAAATAAGTTCAAATGGAAGGTAAAAATCTGTTGATAAATGAATTCCAATTTGTTGAACCTGACTTATAAGGTCCTGTTCTATAATCTGGTTTGATTTTGTAGTCCAAATAATTCCGTACCATGACGTATCTGAAATAGTAGTAATTAGTGAAAAAAGAATACTTGTACAAACCAGTGAAGTAACCCCATTTCCAACAGTCCAAAAGTAAAAATCGTTGGAATATTCTGAACAATTCATGAACATAACAGCAAATATAATTAAAACATTTATGGCCCCTACATAAATAAGGAGTTGTGCGGCAGCGACAAAATAGGAGTTTGATAGAATATAGAATAAGGATATACAAACAAGAACCAATCCCAACGAAAAAGCAGAAAAAATTAGATTGTTAAATAATACTACTCCCATACCTCCTAGTATAAGAAATGATCCCAGAAATACTACAAGTATATCGTGTATTGGTCCAGGTAAATCCATTATGTATAACAGAAAAAAGTCGAAATATTTCATGATCTTACTAAATAGTCCAGGAAAGAGAAGGATATTACCTTTCTTTTTTTTCTTGTGTATGATGGGTTCCCAATTAAATTCAATCTTAATACGGATTCATGTAGATATAAATAAAGTTATTTGCCAACTTTTCTTTTTTCTTTCGGATAAAAAAAGAAAAGAATAGTTGGAATTTTCTATTTCGAAATCATCACGAAAACATATTCTCGGTTAAAATCTTTAAATCAAAGAATCATTTTTTTTAACAATGAATAGTTATTATTTGTAGTTTCTGACCAATCAAAAGAAAAGAGGCTTGGATTCTTTATATTAAAAGAAAATCTTAGTAATCGGTAATCGTTCTTGAACCAAGGGGTTTATCTTTGTATATTTTGATTTGGGTCGAATTCATAACTGTTTGAATTGTGTAATCTTCAATTACTGACATTGGTAACCGACCCAATGCAATTTGATTATAATTCAATTCGTGACGGTCATAAGTAGAAAGTTCATATTCTTCAGTCATCGATAAACAGTTTGTTGGACAATACTCAACGCAATTACCACAAAATATACAGACCCCAAAATCAATGCTATAATTAAGCAATTGTTTCTTTTTAATATCTCTTTCAAATCTCCAATCAACAACGGGTAGATCTATGGGACATACACGAACACATACTTCACAAGCAATACATTTATCAAATTCAAAGTGGATTCGACCGCGGAAGCGTTCTGATGTGATCGATTTCTCATAAGGATATTGAATAGTTACGGGTAAACGATTTGTATGGGATAGGGTAATTATGAAGCTTTGCCCAATGTATCTTGCAGCTCGTATTGTTTGTTGACCATAATTTATGAACCCGGTCACCATAGGGAACATATTGTGGATCTCCGTGAATAAATTGATGTTTCTTTCTCTTGTTTAAGACCGTCTAGAATATTGTTATTCTATATCTATATCTATTCTTTATAGTGAAACAAGTTGGGAAGAAGTTGTTAATAATAGATTACCTAGGGAAATAGGTAAAAGAAATTTCCATCCAAGATTTAATAGCTGGTCCATTCTCATCCTGGGTAACGTCCATCTTGTTGTGATAGGAATGAACAGAAACAAATAAGCTTTAGCTAATGTAATAAATATACCAATTGTTATTTCAAAGACTCCAACCATTTTCTTTATTCCGAATAGTTCAGGAATGGATATGTACGGAATAGATAAATGCCACCCACCTAAGTAAAGAATTGTTATAAATAATGAGGAAACTAATAAATTTAGGTAAGAAGCAAGGTAAAATAAAGCATATTTTATACCCGAATATTCTGTTTGATAACCGGCTACTAATTCCTCCTCTGCTTCTGGTAAATCAAAGGGTAATCTCTCACATTCTGCTAAAGAAGAAATTAGGAAAACTACAAACCCTATAGGTTGACGCCACAGATTCCACCCACAAAAACCGTATTTTGATTGTGCCTCAACTATATCAACTGTACTTAAGCTGTTAGATAATCATAGTCGATAATAACATCACTGTTCACATCGCTATTTCAAAACCGTACATGAGACCTCAGCTTCATACGGCTCCTCTATGGCCACAAATAAATGTAAGGACTTACTTGGCATTATCGTCATCTTTATTAAAAAAAAAATGTTAAATATATATACACCGGGAAGTCCGAAATTAGACCAATGAAATTCCGTCTGCTAGAATAAAAAAAGGCGCTTCTGAATTGATCTTATCCATTAGAATTCAAATTTTTCTTTGTTCGATAATAACTTAATCCTTCAATAAAATACTCGTTATATCATAACTATAAAGAATTAAGAAGAATTGGGCATTAATTCAAAATTCATGATAAGAATTCTTTCTATATGTATAAATTATAGATATGAGTGGGTAAAATAAAAATAAATAAGATCTTATTTATTTTTATTTAATTTATTCATTTTTCTTATTCTATTTTTGCATTCCATTTCTTTTGTTCCTGTTCTTCTTTCTCAGAACGGAGGAAGGGGTACTCTGAAAAAAAAAATAAAGGATTAATTCGTTTTTGATAGTCATTTCTTTAATCAGTGAATAGGAGCATACTCTAGATCGGAATCGTGGGGAAGTACTGCTTGGTCATTTCTACCAACTTAAAGTCCTCATTATGATTCGTTTTATACAAAGTTTTATGCAAAAATACCTTTTTTTTTTTTGATACCTTACATATCCCCATTACTAATCTTTTGTGTACCTTAGTGTTCCTAACTGTCTACTAATTTTTGATTGATCCCCAGTATGGTAATGCATATAAGACAGTAGAAGAAGTGGAAACCCTATACGGTTGATCTTTTGTACCCGCTTCAAGATATGATAATTAGTCAAAAAATCTTAATCTTGGGGTAAACAGTTTACACTGCTTGTGTTTATATTCTTGTACATAGGGAATGAGATTTTCCCTTTTTACTGCAAATTTCTAAGCAGTTTGATTTTACTCATATAACTATCTAGTTTAACTTATCGATCCTAATAATGAATAAAAAATGAAAATATTTATTCAATATATTCAACCTCTTTACTTTATTTCTAGCGAGGAGGGAAAATAATCATGTTCCAACGAATCACACATAGAGATATCGATAACACACATAGAGTTAATGGTATTTCATAACTAATAGATTGAGCAGCAGCCCGTAGACCACCTGAAAAGGAATATTTATTGTTCGATCCATATCCTGACATAAGAAGTCCAATAGGAGCAATACTTGAAATAGAGATCCATAAAAAAACACCTATACTAAGATCCGCTAAAACAAGGCGAGATCCAAAAGGAATTACTAAATAACTTAGTAGAACTGATATGACCGCTATAGACGGTCCGACGCTAAACAAACGAATATCTCCTCTAGACGGGAGGAGGTCCTCTTTAAAAAGTAATTTTGTCCCATCTGCTAGAGCTTGAAGAATTCCAAAGGGACCGGCATATTCAGGCCCGATACGTTGTTGTATTGCTGCGGATATTTCTCTTTCTAACCACACAATTACTAGTACCCCTATTGTGATTCCCAATATAAGGGTGAAAATAGGAACAAAAATCCATATGAGTTCATAGGCTTCTTTTAAGAATTCTAATCTAGAAAAAGAATTGATAGCTTGCACTTCTACTTCTGTCGTATCAATTATCATTTCAACGATCAATTTCTCCCATAATGATATCTATACTACCTAGTATCGTCATGATATCAGCCAATTTCATTCTTTTAACTAGTTGAGGGAGAATTTGCAAATTGATGAAACCAGGTGGACGAATTTTCCATCTCCAGGGGAAAACACTACTATCTCCTATCAAATAAATTCCTAATTCTCCTTTTGGGGCTTCCACTCTCACATAAAGTTCTTGTTTCGACAATTCAAAATTGGGTGAAAGTTTTTTAGTAATAAATCTATATTCAAAATTAGTCCATTCGGAATTTTTTTCTCTATCAAAACGTCGGACTTCTAAATTCTCATAGGGCCCCCCGGGAATTCCTTCTAGAGCCTGTTGAATAATTTTTATAGATTCCCTCATTTCACTGATTCGTACTAAATAACGAGCTAGTGAATCTCCTTCTTTTTGCCATTGGACTTCCCAATCAAATTTATTGTAACACTCATAACGATCAACTTTACGAAGATCCCATTGGATTCCAGAAGCTCGTAACATCGGTCCTGATAAACCCCAATTTATTGCTTCTTCTCCACCAATAATGCCCACTCCTTCAACTCGTTCCAAAAAAATAGGATTCTGCGTAATAAGTTTTTGATATTCAACAATTCCTGTTAAAAAATAGTCGCAGAAATCTAAACATTTATCTATCCAGCCGTAAGGTAGATCTGCAGCAACTCCTCCAATACGGAAATAATTATGCATCATTCGCATACCTGTGGCGGCTTCGAATAGATCATATAATAATTCCCTTTCTCTGAAAATATAGAAAAAGGGGGTCTGTGCGCCGATGTCCGCCATAAAAGGCCCAAGCCATAACAAATGAGAAGCTATACGACTCAGTTCCAGCATAATTACTCTAATGTAACTGGCTCTTTTAGGTACTTGAACACTTTCCAATCGTTCTGGTGCATTTACTGTTATTGCTTCTGTAAACATAGTAGCTAAATAATCCCACCGTGTTACATAAGGCAAATATTGTATAATTGTTCGATTTTCCGCTATTTTTTCCATCCCTCTGTGTAAATAACCCAATATGGGTTCACAGTCAATAACATCTTCACCATCGAGAGTAACGATCAGTCGAAGAACACCATGCATTGATGGGTGGTGAGGACCCATATTAACTATCATGAGATCTTTTCTTGTAGCCGGTACAGTCATATCTTTTCTTCCTTAATTCATTATTCCATGAATTTCTCAAAATGCAAAAAAAAATCTAATAACTACTATTAACTAATAACTAAAGAAATAAATTCAAACCAATCTTAAAATTAACGAGTTTTTGACTCCCGAATACCCAACTGACCAATTAATTTCTTATAACGTATTCCATTTTTCTTTGACAAATAATTCAACAGACGTTGACGTTTTCCCAAAATTTTTCGTAGACCCCTTTGCGATAAAAAATCTTTTTTATGTAATTCCAAATGTAAAGTAAGTTTCCGTATCTTATCGGTGAAACTGAATACTTGAAATTCAACAGATCCGCAGTTTTTTTCTTTTTCTTGTCGAATAGTTGAGATGAATGAATTTTTGACCATAAAAAATTTTTCTTTTTTTTTTCTTTTCCGCGGATTTTACCGATCAGGAAAAATAATAACTGATATAATAATTATTATTATATCAGTTATTTGAATTTAGTACACAAAAAATTTGATTTCTTTATACTTCATATACACTGCTTTATTTATGAAATTTCTCATTTATGCATTCACGAAAGAGAATTATTTTTTTTTACCTATTTTTACCTAAAATAAAAAGAGGATTCTATCGATTTTTTCCTAGATCCAATTGATACGTAATTAAATGGGTATCGTGTACTAGAATGTAACATAGCGTATGTGTATATATTTCGGCTTTTATCTACCAAATATGTCATGTGATAGATATTAGATATATAAGAACTATATATATTATATACTATTAACCAATTTTGTATCGTGGATATATATGTATTCTTGACATACTGAAATGACTGCCATTATTGGTATCAAACCAATAACGATTCATACAAGCTAAATCTTCTAATCGATAATTGGGCCAAAGAAACGTTTTGAATTTAATGAATTTATTTGCATCTGTATTAAGATGCTTTTTCTCGTTCAAAAATTGTCCACAGTTTTTTATCTTGTTTTGATTGCAAAATAGTGAATTTCTATCCAAAACATGCCAATTCCGGGAATTGAAACAAATCAGAATTCTCAATTCTCGACGACGTCTGGGAGATAGAATATTTTCAGGAACAAAGAAATCATAATTATTTTTGTTTCTATTCACAAGTGTATTGCTGTGTTGTGTAACGGATCTATCAAAATTCTTTTTATCGACATAGGTATTTTTTATTATGCATTTTCCATTAGTTTGGTGCTTATTCTTCTCAACCAATGAAATATCTATGGTTTGATATGTAATATATTTTCCATCCCTTTTCATAGATAGAGGAATTTGTTCGATAATAAATATTCCGTTTTTTAACAATTCCATAAGAGTTCGGTCTTTCAGAATCAACATTGTATCCAGATGTATCTCTCCTCTTTGAATTGAAGATAGAGCAATTTCCCTTGGATCTATCAGTCTAAGTAGAAGGCAATATACCTTGATATTATTGATCATTCTTTGATTCACGAAGTCATCCCATCTTAATTGAAAAAGGAAATATTTTTTCAGGAAGAAATCCAGTTCCGCGGCTTTCTTGCTCTTGGATTTTTTTTTCTTTTTACCTTTTTTAATGTCTGTTTCCGTGTAATTTTCTTCAACATTTTTCTTTTTGTTTTGTTTTCGTAGATCTGATACAAGATCCTTTTGGTTTTGTTGTTCGTTTTTGTTGGAATTTGCTAATTCAAGATATTCTTTTTGATTAGCTAATATAGGAAGATTTTTTTTTTTGTTTACGTCGATCTTTTGACTTTGACTAATATTTTCATAGAAATGAAAAATAAGTAATTTGATTGGTATGATCCACGGTTTAATCTTATACTCATCAAAAAGTAGCACAAATTCTGAGAAAAACCAAGGTTCTAGATTTGATTTTGATATGGTATGATATAACCTTTCTTGATTCATTCCCATCCAATTAAAAAAGTCTTTTTTTTGGTTGGATGGGTTTCTTTTTTGATGAATCATAAAAGAAAAAAGATCCTTTTTTTCACATTTTTGATAATTTTTCATTTCTTTTTTAGCATTTTTATGAATCCCGGTGTCGATATGCATATTAGCCCAGGTCTCAATATCGATATTATTTCTAAGACAAAAATGGAGAATTCTAGAATCAAAAAATTTCCTATCCAGATTTTTGTCTGTATCCATAATAGATTTTTTTTCTAGATAATTACTAATAGCTATACTTATTAATCCATAAAATGATTCGGGTTCTAGTGTATTGAAGTTATATGGAATTTTTTGGTTTCCTACTTGTAACGTTGATCTATAAATATATGAGTCCCTACTATCCCCATAATTTATATATTTATATGATAAAAGATCATATCTGTAATGTTTTTTCAATTTTTCTTTTTGACCCATCAATGAATCCGATGCATAGTAATTTTTTTTCGTGTAATAAATTAATCGGTCTTTTTCTTTTTTATAGAAATCCAATTTCATTGAGTCTTTCTTTTGAATCGTACGACATTGATTGACTCTATTTCGCCATTTTTTCGGTACTAAATAGGACCACTTGGTCTGAGATAAATTGTATTGATAATGACCCTTTAACCAATTTTGCCATTTATTCATCCTAGACTTATGAATTTTTTTATGCCTTGGGTTAGAATCAAATATTCCTCGTGTCATACAAAAATTCTTGATTATATCCCTAAGAAAAGGATAGGTGCCGTGATATTGAAGTACAGATCTCAAATGATATTGTAATTGATTTTGTGATAATTTGTAAAATACATATGCTTGAGACAAAGAAGATAAGTCACAATAAATATTCGAATTTTTATTACTAATATTAGTATTAGAAAACAACTTTTTTATATTCGAAATAAAGTTCATTGTATTTTGATTTGTTTTTTCAACTATTTCTTGACTTGTTTCATCGTTGTAAATAGATTTCTTTATCATTTTTTTTGTTGATTCAAAGAAAAGTTGTGCATTGTTCTTTGGAATCTTAATAATATATAGTAATATATCCATGTATATTTTTTCAATGAAGGATTTCATAAAATAATGCGATTTACGTATTAATCGGATATTCTTTCTTTTGAATATTTTCAAAATATCCTTCTGTGATTCCGATCTTTTATTTTTATCATCACAAGTTAGAACTATTTTTTTCTTGTCTTTTTTTATTTCTTCTATTTGAGCCCTAATTGTGATTGTCTTATTAGTAAGATCTTTCATTTTTGTTTCTATGAGTGAATAATTTTCATTTACAGAATTCATGGATCGAATTCGAATGGTCGATTCGCGAATCATTTTTTTTTTATTAGAATCTTTTCCGTTTTCATTCGGTTCATATACTTTCGGCTTTCTCAATTTCAATAAGAAAATAGGGTTGACTTTTTCAAGTTCTTTCATTATTAGATTTCTAACTAGAACTATTTTGATAGTCCATATTGTTTTTTCTTTTGACACTTTTCGAAACCATTCTTTGAAAACCCTTATAACTTGAAAAAATTGCTTTTTCATTTTTCTCGTTTTTTTTTCAAGTTCTTTAAAAATAGGTTCAAAAAAAGAAAGTCGTTTTCGGGGAGACCCAAAAGGCAATTCTGTTTCCCTTCCCCAGACTGTTAAAAAACAAAAATTTTCTTTTTTCTTCATTTTCTGATCTCTAGATCGAATTTTCGAAATTCGCCAAGGTTTCAGACAGAAAGGAAATAAAATCTTTATCTGAATACCGTCTGTTAACCAATTTTGGGGAAATTCTGTTTCTGATAATTGAACACCATTATAAGTACATTTAACATGCATTTCTCTATTCCATTCTTTCAAATCCTCGTACCACTCGGGGAATTGCAATAATAACATACGCCCAATATTTTTAGCTATTATTAATAAGGGTAATATAACGTATTTTCTAAGAAAAGATTGAGTTATTAACATGAAACCTCTTATTGCTTGAGTAAATATAAAGGTATCCCAAGCTTCTGATATTGCTATTCGTTCATTTTTTTCGAAGGTATCCCAAGCTTCTGATATTGCTATTCGTTCATTTTTTTCGTCTGTTTTCTCTTTTTCTTTTGTCTCTTTTTCCTCAAAATAAGAACTTTGCAATTCTGGGTTTTCCCCTACCCAATTCCGAAAAATGAGATTAATAATTTCAGAGATATCAAAAAACGAAAAAAAAAACGTTTTGTCTATTCGATCCAAAAAAAGCGGAGAATGCACATTTGCTTGAAACATTTTCCAAATAACTGTTTTACGTCTTTGAGCACGCATGGATCCTTTGATTATACCCCGGCGAAAATCTGATTGTTGTGAGTAACGTATTAAAGCCACTTCCTCTTCTTCATCTTTAGTGCTAGTATTACTAGTATTATTATTACTAGGATTGGAGTTTGTACTCTGATCGTTATCAGTATAAATTACCACACGTTTGCCTTTTCTTGAACGAATTTCAGGATCTTTTGTTGATTCTTCTTCTTCGTTTTCTTCTTCCTCTTCGTCTAAATCTAAATCATCTGTCAATTTGTATGACCACCGAGAAACTCTTTTACTTATTTCTTCCATTCCAATAGATTTCTTTCTAATTGTTGTTAGATCGTTTGGATCAGTTGTAATTACATCGAATACAAATTTCAAAGATTTTTCTTGACTTTCTGAATCAACTCTCCGTGTGTGTTCAAAAGATAATTCATCAATTGAGGTTAAGGAATTCCCAATCAAATTCAAAAAGAATTCCCCGCCAAAATCGAGCGTGTTCTTTTGATGTTCAAATTCTCGAGAATCGTTATGAAATAGACCATGAATCTTATTTATCCAAAACATTTTGACAGAATCCGCTGTCGAAGTTATTAAATCATTCATGATTGTACGTGAATTCAATTTTTTGATTGTTCCTCGATAGGGTCCGTTAAAACAAGGATCATACGTTTGGGGCAAGTACTCTTGTTCATTCTCATCATTACATAATCTGATCCTTTTTTCTAGCATATCTAAAACAGTAGACCCCTTCTCTTTTTCTAGAATTTTGATTCGACTTATCAATTCATTGTTC